TGATAAATAAACGTAGTAGAAGGAGAAGACTGACCTGTGTCAAGGGACACGGCGCTTGGTAGGGCATAATCCCTAACCAATACTTCTTTCTAATCCCTAGTAGACAGAGGAATCCTTGTTTATTTCCCCTGTGGAAACCGAAGCTATGACTGCCGCCTAGATCGGGAGCTTCTCATTCAGCTTTTTTTTAAGTAGAGATAACTATAGGGGCGTAAGCGGAATTGAGAGCATCCCTTAAGTTAAGGTAGGCTTTAAAGGTTGTGAGAGAAGGAATTGGATCCAGCGAAATCAAAGGCGCTTGTGCGCGCCCTTCACTTAGCCCGCTTTATAGAATGCTTACTTAATAGGGCTAGGGCGCTACTGTACTTGTGCCGGGTTCTTTGCTAGCCAGACACCTGTCAACCAAAATAAGAAACAAATCGATTTCTATTTCTTTTTATAAGTAAACACAAGACCAGTTCTAGATACAGAAGGCACTAGCTTGACTTGCTCCTCTCACTTGATTCAATTCAATTGCGTTTCTCCGGGACTGATTAAAACGATTCCTTTCCTGCTTGTGGGACTGCTTCCACATCTACTTATCATGTACTAACCTCCTATTTCCCATGCTTGCTTGAAAGGCAGGGAATATCATTGAGTAGTTTATTCAATAGACTCAGCTTGCCTGGTTGTATCGGGAGAGACAGAACCTTATCTTCACTTGCTGAGCCCAACCCCTACCTGCCTTTCCCTTGCGTACCACAAAACGACTACTAAGAAAAGTAAACAGATCATACTTCGAGAGGGACGGGCTTGAGGATCCAGAGAAAGAGCGTTTCAGGCTTGGAAAGTGGATCCTTTTTCATACCGGATTGGACGTCTTATCCCTACCATTTTAGATGAGATACCAGGTCTAGTTCCGAGCTGAAGTTGAATGGAGTGTTCCTGGAAAGCTCTGGAAGAAAGCAGCAGGAAGGCTCTCCGAAGGTGACTTAATAAGGGCGGGCTAAGGCTCGCACCCACGTCTCTTCCGTCATGTTCTGTTTTGCAGGTTCTGTTCCTAAAGGCTTGTTCGAGCTGAGGCAGCGATAAGGAAAGGATGCTACTTCGAATGGGGAGCGAATCCCTGGATAGCTACAACCCCTTTTTCGTTGGGAAGCCAACCTAGCTATATATAAAGAGATTGCTTATAAATCCGATAGAAGGAAGCCCAGGCCATCCCTCCCCATAAAGAAGTAAGGATGACCATAGCGCAAGGAAAGGGAAGGTCAGCAATCTCTCGATTCTCAACTCAATCAACACCGGTTGTCTCAGTTTCATCCTTAGTAGTAACTTGTACTATGCCACAACTCTTTTTATCCCAGCCCCTCTCGGCTAGTTGTATCCTTCTTGGCGTAAACCGGCCATAGAAAAGCATTCGAGGAGAAGCATGAAATCCAGAAAGCCTGGAAGAGATGAAAGCAGTAGTTTGAGTTGCCAAAGCCGAAAGGCGAAGGTGAATCTGGGAAGCCGGAGAGGAGAGCAGATCACCGATTTCCTCTTGAAGAGCCTGGCTGTTTATGGCCAAAGAGGATACGGCACTCGATTCTATGAATACATACTGGACAAACCGAGATTTGGATTGGTTTGAACAGTGGGTAGGTCCCTTAATCCCTTCACCTGAATCCTTAGGGATACCTTGCGTATCAGGGAAGCTAGGTATGAGTGTTGAGGGAGGGCGGTGGCTTGGTTGCTACTTCGACTAGAGCTCATAAATAAGGTAAATGTTGCAACGTTAATGAACCTAACGATCTGTTTTATCTCTGTTTATGAAGTTATTGATAAACAGTGTTTAAGAACTTATCTGTGAGAAGTTATCATAGCTTGGGGTTGACCAGAAGAAGCGTGAGGGAAGCCTATTTGATTGAGTTTATCCTAAAGAAAAGATAACAATGTGCAAGTGATCGGGTGTGAGGCTAAGCCAAAGCCAGAAGTGGTTTATCCAGGCTGGTTGAAGCCCTCAAGAAGGACTCATTTCATAAATAGCTATCATGGTCGGAGCAGTGCATAGATAGCAAGACTCACTGATGCATCATCTTCAACGGAACAAGCAACCACCCGAAAAAAAGCAGAATCTAAGACTTCAAGCAGCCCTACTGGAATAGAAAATGAAGGCACCTTCGTTACAGGAAGAGGTGGTGATTGTACTTTGAATGGACAGAAACTCCAGCTGGTTGACCTGGTTTCCTCTGCCAAAGATGCAGTGGATTGCTAAAAGATCGATTTGAAGCCAAAAACACCAACTTTCTTAAAGTTTGATCGTTCAGATGAAACTCACCTGTTGGAGAATCTATTTAAGAAAAAATCCTTCCTTTCCTTGCTAGTTGGAAGCTCCTGCAGCGTCAACAGCAGCGGTCCCCCCTTTCTGGCTTCCTTGCTTGGTTCCCTTCCTTGCCTGGCTGTTAGAGTTGACTAATGGCTTTCGCTATCCGTTTCGGAGAGCGTGAAATGACTGGAAGGTTAGAGCAAGCTAGGCCATATAAGAATGGTATTCTATATATATATCATTTGTTTTTTTTCCTCTTGCTTATTCTACCCTTACCAATCTATTACCCACCTCTGCTTGCTCTACTGCTGCTAGCTCTCTTGCTTAGCCTTCCGCTGCTCTAGTTGAACCACCGAACACCTGCTTGTCTTACTACTCTGGTTGAGCTAACCGAAACCTGTCCTCTTAGCTTCCTGCTTTGACCGCACTAGACCTTCCTATCGCTTAGTTTGCTACTCTGGCTGACAGCTTCTGGCTACTTACCTCTTTCTTGTTCACGGCTGACTACAGTTTACTGCTTTCTGGTCAACTCAAACAGGGATGATTAGCCGTATTTACTAACTCTAGTTACTGGGATATTTATATCCTAGAAAAAAGGGTGTTCTCAGCTTACGTTTCTTACCGGACTACTTTACTGCTGAAAATCAGGACTAGCCGCCTATCTGATCTACGACCACCCTTCACAAACCAGGTACTCATTCACTACGATAGGCAATTCGCAAGATCTTAACTGCTTGACAGGCGGGCGAGTCAAGTGAGCGGCCTACTCGGATTGCAGGAAGAGCTCGTTACGCTCAACCGATTCTCCATTGGTGCCTCAAAACGGGCAATACAAAGGATTCCTCTTCTCAATATCCTTACTCCGGCTAGCCAACAAGCCAAGTCAGTTCGTTTTGTCCCGATGAGCATTTGATACTTCTATCTAATTTACAAGAACTACTCGTTTTTGTTGCTTTCGAGATTTAGTTGGTGTTCAGTGTACCGCGAAAAGAATGCATTGGATGGAGGCGGAAAAGAAAAAGCATGAATTCTCAACGGAGACTTAGTAGCTGGTTTATGACAGTAATTAGCCTCTATCCTTCACTCCAATCACAAGCTTGTCTTTGTTTATCCCATTCTTATGATTCATATGATTCTTCTTGGGTCGTGTTAAGCTAGCAAGGAGAGCACGATTGAATCCTTACTTTATGAGTTGTCTTCCCCGCCCGCCATGCCAGACGGACCTAGTCTCTTACACAATCAGGTAAAGTAAGGACTGGTATAAGGCAGTCCTAACCCCTCGCCTGGTAATCTTTCGGAAAGGGCTTAAAAGCGCCTCTTCTTCGAGTTGACTAAAGTGGTGCGCCTTCGCTCCATTCCAAAGTAATAGGATCAGTCCTTTCGGAATCCTGTATCGAAGGAAGTCATCGTTCTTCCTAGACCTATTTGACTAGCCTATATCTACTCGATTTGAGTCACTGACTTATTTTGTTTGCATGAGATGCCTCACACTCTTTCTTTTTCTAGACGGAAATGGCAATAGAATAGATATACTGATTGAGTCCCTCCGGATATGCCCTATTTGAGGATCTCGACTAGCGAGCCTATTGAACACTAGCCGAATCCTATATTGGGGGAAACCATTCCCTATCTTGGGGTAGAACTCAGACTTGAAATCCCGATTCTTACCTGGAGGAGATGACCCAATGAATGCCTATAGGAGATAGGGTAGAACAATGCTGACCTTAGCGGAGGTTTTTATTCCTCCTATCGCCGCTCTTTCAATATGGGATAGTCAAAGGCACCCTACTTATGGAACTACAAGACCAATAAAGGTATCACGCTTAGTGCCTGGAACAAAGCCCCTGGGGGAAGAATCTGGGGACAAAACAAAGGAAAGCAGAGGCTGTGAAAGTGTTTTCATACTGGGACAGGAATGCCAGAGAAGAGGGACGGTGTCCTCACTTTTCGGATAAATAGCCCCCATTCTGTTAGAAACCTATTATATGAATAAAGAAGTTGTTGACTCAGATGTCCTGCCCCCACTTCTATTGCAAGTTCCCTCAGGCAGAGAGGTCTATTGGACCGGGGAAGCCCCTCTTCTTTTATTGCTCGGGGGCTAGCTGCACACTAAACGTATACCTGCCCTTCTTCCCAAGAACAAACTCACTCCCATGGGGGACTGACTTCGATAGAGGATTCTTGGGAAAGGCATTACTATATTCCTATTACTTGGCAGGTTTAAGAATTCTTCCACCTCGAGGGATCGATGTGGGAAGGGGACTTTCCACTATGAGCTAGGAAAGCCCGTCTTTTCAATTCACAGACCTCGGTTGACTGAGAGAAAAACGATCAGACTTTATGAGAACCCCTTCTTTTTCGCTTAAAAAAGAGTGATTTAAGCAATCCACATAGGCGGGGGTAGTCACTCTTAAAGCAATAGCATATAAAGTGGGAAGCGAAAACAAGCGGAAGCTGGAGCTCCCGGGCAAGGCTAGCTGCATGTGTTAAGCGGTAGCCAGCAAGAGATCGGGAAGCAGCAGTGTCAGGAGGTAGTTCAACCAAAGCAGTAAGGTAAGCCGCGGTACCATAGTAGTTAGCTATATGGGAAGCAAGGGTGGTCGTAGATCAGAAGCGCCTCTCAATCACTACGAGCTTGTCTCTCTTTGTTTGGTTGTTTAGTTCCGTAGCCATTTTATAGCGACAGTTAGATGCCAGTTTGGCTAACGAGAGGGGATTCAATAGTTAGACCTATTCCCTTTCGGGGTGGCTAGCTGGTTGTCCAAACATACTCTCTCTCTATGACTTCTGTTGTACCCGTATTTAAATCGTTTGAGAAATCGTCTGATTCAGAGTGCTATAGCTAGACGGTTTTGCACCGAGAATAAATGTTAAAATCATATGAAAGAATCGTCTGATACGAGAGATAAGCTATCCCTTCCCTCTTCTGTCCCGGGTGAAGGCTTTACCCCTTTATTGTCGGGCTTACCGGGCTTCGAGGAACCAACTGATCGGATATATATGTATTAACGAATAGCCAAAGAGGGAAGAAGTCACTAGCCGGTCTAGAATCACCTACTTCCGGCCGGATAAAGCAGCCAGCCATCTCATTCATCTCTTTCTTCGCTCACCCACCAGTGGATAATCGATCACTTCCGTCAGCGGGTTCGCCAAGTACAAGTCCCTCTGCCTCTAACTCCGCATATAGTTTCCCATCTCCCAGTGGAGCCGACCCATCTACTTCTCTAAGACCAGTTCCCAGGGATCCAGATCAATATGCCTCGGTTAATTCAATTGTGTCAGCTATCGATCTAATGGTTTTCCATGTATCTCATCCGAACCGAGAGCGTCAAAAGTGGGATAAGAACCACCAGGATTCTATTCCTTTGATCTATCTACTTCATCCGAACCAAGTAGGTAGGCTCCATCTTATTATATTGATCCCTCAACTGTCCTGGGCCGTACCCTGCAGAACAACACCTTCTCTTTCAGTGCTAGGCGAGGAAGCCTACCATCTATTCTATCTGCATCTCAATTCATGAAATCCTCTGCTCCATACAACTCCCTTGTTTTGTTCTAGCCGCTAACGCTTCCATATAATAAGCTAGCCGCTAACGCTTCCATATAATAAGATAGAGGCCTTCATCCCACCCAGTAGCTGCAACATAAGCGGGTGCCAATGACCGGAACTCCCCATTTTGGGAACCATTGAACGCCGCCATCAACTCCTATCCGAATGGGCACCTGTTCTCCATTTATTTCTTCCTCCTAGCGGGAAAGCGCCCTTCTTGATGTAGTTGCTTTTTAATCGAGATTGGCATTGCCTGGCTCTTCTTTCTTTGAGCTAAGAATTAGATTGATTGCTAGAAGTAATAGAAGATAAAGGAATAGAAAGAGGGGATCCCATTGAATCAGCTCGTGTGATAAGACCCTATGCAGTTAACTCGAAAGGGAAATGGAAATGAGTGACTCTCGGGTGAACCAATTGCTTCAAGATAGGATTTGCTTAGCTTTCTTTCTTCCTACCCTTTCAGGACTCTGTCGATGGCATGCTTTCTTATAGTAAATAGGTTTGTTCAAGGACAAGGACCGAATCGCTTCTTTTATCTTGAGAAATACCCGGAAACACAATCAAAAAGATTCAAAGGGGTGAAGCCCTAGACAGTCCTTTCTTTAGCAGCCAAGGCAGTAGCCTTTCCTTCCTTATCGGCGATATTGGCTTGGGATAGATTGGTTTGGTTGACCTTGCTTTCTGCTATGCCTGAGATGGTATCCTTTGTTTGGGCAGTATGCTTTCGGGTAGTATGCTTTCTGTTCTGATAGTCAATTTCTTTAGGCCTATTTGATAAAAGAACTTTCTCTCTCCTTCAAACTGAACTCCTAGCGCGAAAGCCGTTGCGCGTTAGGCGCTCATCCCTTGCTTGTTGACTAACGCAGAACTTCTCATAGATAAGTGATTTAAGAAAGTTTAGAACTAACTTCCTGAACTGAGATCACATAGTTCGACTAAGGAAGAAGCAACGAATAAAGATGAAATCCAGAAGCTCACATGCCAGAAGCACCCGTGGGGGAAAGAACGGTCAGATTGGATGAAAGCCGGTCCAGAAGAGTAGAAAGAAAGCCAACGGCTGACCACAGACATACATACCTAAAGTTGGTTTATCAGACCAAGGAGGCCGTATGTGGATAGAGTTGCTTACTAGGCAAGTCTCTATCGCTGCGGTCGCGATTCCCCTACCGAATCAAGACTCGACTAACTTAGAGATTAGCTGATAAGGCCATCTATCAGTAGCTGCAGTCAGGTCACACCTATAAACTATGGACCGACCCGTTAGCCGAATCAAAGGTTTTGGCTGGTTAAAGGTCCCATCACACGGTAAGCGACGGAGAACATCCATCGCCCAATCATGCAAAGGCCTTAGTCACGCGCATACCTTTTCTTTCTAGTCGAGGTGGCCTGAGATAATGAAGCTCATATCTTGCAAAAGAGATCTTACCCACATCATTTTACAGGCTGTATGAGCCATAGCTCTATATTAAGCCTCTGCACTCGATCGGGTCACTACATTCTGCTTTCTTCTTACTTAGTAGGTAAGTGATGCTTCTGCATTGAGAGTGAGGGATGGACAAGCATTAAGTCCTTTGTAAGATGTGCTTATTGACAGATACGATAGTATGGGTAGGACTTAGACAGACTTCCTTCTCTTTCTTTCTGATCAAGTCTAGGAGCTGCTGGAATTCGACCTCCGTTGCTTGATTGCGTGCTTTCGTGTAGGCTTCATCCTCTGTTGTCCCCTGCTCACCCCTTTACCTTGCCATGCCCGGACGGCTTTCTTTTATTCGTATCAGTAGCAAGGGAAGGGTCCTGGGAGCTCGGCCTTTTTGCGTTTTCCCGGGATTTTTCAATGCCGGGAAAATGAAAAAGATTGATTACGAGGTCGAAGTCGAAATAGTCAAGTCAAGCAGCTAATCCACACAACCATATAAGCAAGTTGGATCCAATATTCATTCCCCTATGAACGAGATATGATAACTTTAGGCATGGCCAGAACCGGTCTTTATAGATGTCGAGTGCCGCAAGGGGCGCAATCCGGCAAGGTGAAGTCCTTTCATAACCATACCTAGAGTAGGAGAAAGAGACAGCTCTGCAAGAGAAAGAAAGTCACTCCGTAAAGCAAGCACTTAAAGAGAGGTACGAAGTGAGGTGATCGTCACAAAAGTAGATTCTTGAAAGAAGGCAATTGATGAACGAAGGGAAGAAGCATGACATCGGACCAATGAGCACCATCCCTTGACCCTAACCCTCGGAAGGTTGGCTAACTCGACCAACGGGAGAGGGGGGAAGGAAAGAAGCCATCCGCGGACCTATTGATTGACCATAGATGCGAACCGATCGACCGCTATCTAAGAGAAGAGAAGTAGTTCTTCTATCGTTCAAGGGGGGAGCTCATGCCCGGCTAAATGATTTAATTGACTCCCCTGCCCGTCGGTAGTCATCTCGGTAGTAGTCATCATAGTGCCGATCTTTCTTCACCATCTTGGGATCATATTCCTCAGAAAGAAGGTTTTTGGACTCTTCCTGGCTTGCTCTGCACGCCCAGCTGCTCATGATGCTACCAAAGAGGGAGGATCAATATCCCTCAGATGAGATCTCTCAGAGCGGCCTGTAAGAGGCTCAGAGGTGTCTGGTGGGACAAAGGTCATAATTGCTTTCCAATAAGAAGGGCTCTTTCCACGGGTCCCCCAAGAAGAAGGGGTCTGATTTCAATGGCTTTTTTCCCAGAAGGAAGGGGCGTGTTCATACCGTCGTATATTCAACCAAATAATAAGAAGCGATAACTTAATAATCATACTTAGAAGTGTCGACTTACCCTAGTTTCTTTTAAGCCCCTGGGCGGATGAAGCTCAATCAAAAAGAATTAGGCCCAGTGTGTTTTCTTAACAATATGGTCTTTCATCCGTCGGAGATTACTGTGATCTTCTTCGTTGTGCCCAATGCTCCTCTTCTAGCCACTCGAGACCAGAGATCCTTTCGGGGTCTTCTTATTCTTATTGTAAGGATCTTCTTGAATTGAATTCCTACCCGGAGGTGACATCGCTAGCCTTTGGGCTGAGTTCATACTGATTTCTTCCTGCCTTGGTCACATAGACTTGACCTGCTCCTGGGCAACAGAGAGAGAGAGACAAGAGCTTCCTCTATAATAAGAGAATTTCTTCCTATTTTTGATCACCTGGGGGTGAAAGAGCAAACTCCCGTTCGAGGTGAAGAATATTCATTGCATTGCCTTCCTTAACTAAGTCAAATTCTTCCTCCCCGAGACCTAGGCTCACTCGCTTAAACCGAATCGCTTTCCATCTTTATGACATCTGCTTTCAATGTCAGCTGGATTGCCTAGTTGATTGTTAGTTCTATTTTCACTAGTTTCAAAGGCTTGATTGCCGCCTAAGAAATTAAGTCACGGTCGGAGAGAGTGACTTGTGTGACGCATCTATATCTGGGGATGATCGGGTAAGTTCGCTCTACACTGTCCCTTAGATTGGGAAGGACATGGGCTCGGCACATTTCGTAGCTATCATCGTCGCGTCCGTCAAATTCAGGCGTTGGTACATTCTACTGGGTGGCAGCCTTTCGGTACACGGCCTTGCGAGCCGTACGCCGTTGAGCAGCACCGGACTGATTCTCCTGAGTTCAAGGCGAACCAGGACCAACTAATCTCATTCTATGTCTCTCTTCCGGTCGGAGGGAAGCACCAATGCCATCCACTCCACCTTCTCTCTCTCCGTCTCTTTCCGTTGTGTCCCCTTGCCAGTAGCTGGCCCACCCGAAAGCAATGAAAGCATCTCTCTTTCCATCATTCGAATCCCTGCCATCTGTCCCAACCTGCATATTCAAGTCTTTCCCCGGGGTCCCTCTTCTCAATCTTTTGATTACGCTCTATTAAGACTATTAAGATATAAAGAAGGAATGAACATCCCTAGCCATTGGTACGACTGACAGCCTTAAATCCTGAGTTACGCTCCTAGCCCCTAGACTGGGAGGAATGAAGTGGGAATAGAATGCCTTGCCGGCTTGGCTGCAGAAGCCCCCGTAGATAGATAGAAACATCCGGTCGATGCCGAGCCAGAGAGACAGGAATGAACTTCCTAGCCCATCACCGGGAGACGAACTACCTCTTCTAAGACCTTCTTTAGGTAATCGTTGATACCACAGCAAGAGACACCGGTCATTCCCTTTGG